ATAACTTTGCATATTAAAAATTTTGCATTAATATAAGTGCAAAAATAATTAACTGAAAATATGATTTTAATATTTTTAGCCTATAAATTGTATTTAAAATTTGGTTAGAGGGGTGATTTTTATTACTAAAATTTATGACTCGACTAAAAAAAAAAACGGGTCGGTGGGAGATTTGGTTCAACTGAAAAAAATTTTACAAAACGGTGCGCGTCAATTTGAATCAATTTTTCAAACAAATTTCCGAAATTTGGGCCCAAAAAAGGGCCATTTTTTGGGGTGTTTTTTGGGTTAGTAAGAGATTCTGATAGGGGCCAAAAAAAATGTTGCGATTTTTGCACTTTTTTGCACGCTTTTTTTTTGCCAAAAATGAAAATTTTTGGGGTCAACCAGGGGTTTTGGTTTAAAAGTTCGTGGGATGATTTTTTATACTACTTTCAAAAGGCTTGTATATAAATGTTTATTATATTCTAAATAATGAGATTATTATATAAGCCATTACAGTGAATTGGAAAAATTTAAGGACTTTTCTATTTGTTTTAGTTCTTGGTTTCCAGATCAAGCTTTAGTATTTTGATGTTGAAATGATGTTTTAATTTTAGGCACAAGAATAAATTTGTTGGGAGTTATTATTTAACTATTAATGTAATGGGTAAAAAATTCAAAGTTTTATTCTAGCTTAAATTTTTAATTTATAGGCTATTTTATATACTAATTTTTGTGGTTTACTTTTAATTTTAAATAAATAGGTAGAGGATAAATTTGTAATATTGAAAATTAAATATAAAAGAAATTTTGATTTAGGGACTTATAATAGTATTGACAAAATTTGTGCCAGCAGTTGCGGTTACACAAATAATACAATTAAATAAGTTTAGTAAGTAATTAATTTATTTTGTTTTAGTTTTGATATAAGGTTATTAGGTGAAATTATTAATTTTATTTAAGCTATAAAATAGGTAATGAGGTTACGAAATTTTTTTAATAAACTAGGATTAGATACCCTATTATTGAAAATTTAAATTATTATACTAGAGTAGTAGTAGTTATGTTCTTGAAATTCAAAGAATCTGGCGGTATTTTAGTCTATTCAGAGGAACCTGTCCTGTAATTGATGATCCACGATTAATTGTACTTGTTTTAAAGGTTTGTATATCGTCGTAGGTTGAATGTTTTAAAAGAATTTATAATGTTCATGATTTTATATTTGAAAGGAAATCAGATCAAGATACAGCGTATAAATAAGAAGAGATGGGTTACAATAAATATATTTAAATAGTTAATATAATTAACATTATATTATAAAGTGGATTTGATAGTAATATGGTTTAGTTAAACTATATGATTTTAGCTCTAAAATATGCACATATCGCCCGTCGCTCCCCCTCTAAAGTGGGATAAGTCGTAACATAGTAGGCGTACTGGAAAGTGTGCCTAGTAAGACAAATTAGAGCTTGATAAAAAGCATTTTATTTACATTAAAAAGTTAGTTGTGAGAATCAATTTAATTTGAAAATTAAAATTTATTTTTAGTTAGTAAAAAAAATATTTTTTTAATTAGTATATTTTAGAATATGAAGTTGAATATTATAGTAAATTGTATAGTGATAGAATATTGAAATATAAGAATATTAGTTTGTGGATAAGAAAAATTAATTTTTTGTACCTTGTGTATCAGGGTTTATTAAAAATATTTAATTAGTTAAGGTTCTCGAATTAGGAAGAGCTAATATTATATATATTTAATTGTAAAATAAATTTTTAAAATATAATATTAGAAATGAAACGTTATTCGTTTCTTAATATATCTAGTTTTTTAAGAAATAAATTTAATTTAGTTTATAGGTTAAATTAGGTTAATTTTTTAATTTAGTTTATTTATAAGGTAATACTTTAAGGGATAAGCTTTAAAGTAAATTATTAAAATTATGTTTTATTAATTGAATAATTGTAGGATTGGAAGTTTTTATCTATAATATGTTATAATTAATTTTCATGATAATAAGATTTATATAATAGTTTAAGTTATTTATTAAAATAAAATATTTAATATTATAATATTTGTAATAATGATAAAATTAGTATAAGTTAATGTATATGTTTATAATTTAAATAGTAAAGGTTAAGTTAAGGAACTCGGCAAATACATTTTTCGCCTGTTTATTAAAAACATGTCTTTTTGAGTATAATTTAAAGTCTGACCTGCCCAATGAGGAGTTGAATGGCCGCGGTATTTTGACCGTGCAAAGGTAGCATAATCATTAGTTTTTTAATTGAAAGCTGGAATGAATGGTTGGACGAGAAAATGACTGTCTCAATTTAATTTTAATTAGAACTTTATTTTTAAGTAAGAAAGCTTAAATTAGTTTAAAAGACGAGAAGACCCTATAGAGTTTTATATTTTTTTTATCATAAAAAGTTTAGAATTTCTGAAATTTATGTTATATAAAGTATTTTGTTGGGGCGACAGAAAAATTGGTTTAACTTTTTTTATAATATAATCATTAATTTATGTATGTATGATCCGTTATTGACGATTAGAAGATTAAATTACCTTAGGGATAACAGCGTAATTTTTTTTAAGAGTTCATATCGAAAAAAGAGTTTGCGACCTCGATGTTGGATTAAAATTAACTTTTGGTGTAGGGGCTAGAAGGTTAGGTCTGTTCGACCTTTAAAATTTTACATGATCTGAGTTTAAACCGGCGTGAGCCAGGTTGGTTTCTATCTTTAAATAAAAGAAATACTTTAGTACGAAAGGACCTAGTATTTATAATATTTATTAATAAATTGATTATTATTATTACTTTGGCAGATTAGTGCTTTAAATTTAGAATTTAAATATGTATTTTATTATACAGGTAATAATTATATTGAAGGATTTATTTTTAATTTTATTTAATGGATTAATTTTAGTAGTATGTGTATTAGTGGGGGTTGCTTTTTTAACTCTTATAGAGCGGAAGGTTTTAGGATATATCCAAATTCGGAAGGGCCCAAATAAGGTTGGGTATATAGGAATTGCTCAACCTTTTAGTGATGCAATTAAGCTTTTTTGTAAAGAGCAAACTTATCCATTAATATCAAATTTTAATATTTATTATATTTCTCCAATTTTTAATTTATTTTTAGCTTTGATTTTATGAATATGTATGCCTTTTATTACAATATTTTTTAATTTTAATTTAGGATTTTTATATTTTTTATGTTGTTCTAGGTTAGGGGTTTACACAATTATGATTGCTGGATGGTCTTCTAATTCAAATTATGCATTATTAGGAGGTATTCGGTCAGTTGCTCAAACTATTTCTTATGAGGTAAGGTTAGCTTTAATTTTATTGTCTTTTTTGTATTTAATTATAGGTTTAAATATATTAGATTTAATGAAATATCAAGATATTCTTTGGTTTTTATTTATATGTATACCATTATGTTTAGTTTGATTTGTTTCAAGATTGGCAGAAACAAATCGAACACCTTTTGATTTTGCTGAAGGGGAGTCTGAATTAGTTTCTGGGTTTAATGTAGAGTACAGAAGAGGTGGATTTGCTTTGATTTTTATAGCTGAATATGCAAGAATTTTATTTATAAGAATGTTATGTGTAATATTATTTTTAGGGGGGAATGTTTTTGATTTCAGATTTTTTATTAAGGTTGTTTTTATGTCTTTTTTATGACTTTGAGTGCGAGGGACTTTACCTCGGTATCGATATGATAAATTGATATATTTATGTTGGAAGTGTTACTTGCCAATTGCATTGAATTTTTTACTGTTTTTTTCAGGTTTAAAATTAATGCAATTTGGCATGTTAATGTAGCGGATAAAATTTAGTACAAGTTAATAGAGGGATTTACCTCTTTTTTATGTTTTCAAGACATATACTTAACAAGTTCATTAACTATGGTTTGAAAATAATTTGGTCTCAAATTAAGTGGATGACAGGGTTAATAATATAATATAAAAAGTATAAAATTGTCAGGATTTGTCCAGTTAGAATATAGGGGTCTTCAACTGGCCGAGCTCCAATTCATGTTAAAAGAATAATAATTGATACAAATGATCAAAATAAAATTTTATTAATAGGGTAGAATTGTGTTCTAAGTATGTATTTTTTATTAATAAAAGGTATAATTCATAGGATTGCAATTGAAAGGACTAAGGCAATTACTCCTCCTAGTTTATTGGGGATAGAACGTAAAATTGCATATGCAAATAAGAAATATCATTCAGGCTGAATATGAACAGGAGTTACTAAAGGGTTAGCAGGTGTGAAATTTTCTGGGTCTCCTAGTAGATATGGGTTAATTAATACAAGCAAGGTGAGGGATATAGTTATTATGATAAAACCAAATATATCCTTGTAAGTAAAATAGGGATGGAATGGAACTTTATCAATATTACTATTGATTCCGAGAGGATTGTTAGATCCAGTTTGATGAAGGAAAAGGAGGTGAATTAATACTATAGCGGCTACAATGAATGGTAGAAGGAAATGTAGTGTAAAAAATCGGGTAAGTGTAGCATTATCAACTGCAAATCCTCCTCAAAGTCATTGGACAATTGAAGTACCAAGGTATGGGATTGCTGATAGTAAATTAGTAATGACTGTTGCTCCTCAAAATGATATTTGTCCTCAGGGTAGAACATATCCGAGAAAAGCTGTTGCTATTACTAAGAATAAAATTAATACTCCAATTATTCATGTAAGATGGAGAGTGTATGATCTATAGTATATACCTCGTCCAATATGTATATAAATACAAATAAAAAAGAATGATGCACCATTAGCATGGAGGGTTCGTAAAAGTCATCCATAGTTCACATCTCGACAAATGTGGACTACTCTATTGAAGGCTAAGTCTACATGAGCAGAGAAATGTATTGCTAGGAAAATTCCAGTAATAATTTGAATTATTAAACAGAGGCCAAGTAAGGACCCAAAGTTTCATCAGGCTGAAATATTAGAGGGAGTTGGGAGATCAATAAGTGAATTATTAGCAATTTTTGTAATTGGGGAAATTTTTCGTAGAGGAGTTTTCATTAGTTCATTTGTCGAAGTGGCCCTTGTTTAATATTAGTAATTTTTACTACTGCAATTAAGGTAATTAGTAAGTAAATAATTATTATTAACAAGATTATTATTATAGGGTAATTTAAAAATTTATTAAGAGATAAAGTATAATTGTTATTGATAAATAAGGATTCATTATATAGATTGGAAATATTTGTTATATAGGATTCGATAAATATTATAATAGTAATTGAAATAATAAAGATTGAAGTAATGAGTAGAGTAATTTTTAAGGAAAATGTAAATTTTTCATTAGAGGCTACACTTGTTATATAAATAAATAGAACTAGTATTCCTCCGATTATAATTAGGAATATAATATAGGAATATCAGAAATTTAGATTAAATAGGCCTATAGTTAAAGCAATTGTAATAGTTTGGGCTAGGAGTATTATTCCTATTGAAAGTGGGTGGGAAAGAAATATTAGTATGATTGAGCAAATCAATGAGATTATTATTAAAGTTAAAATAATACAGAGAATAGTTTATAAAAAATATTAATTTTGGAGATTAATGATGAGGGTTTCCTTTTCTCTGAAGTTTTAAAAGAGCGTGTCTTATTTACGGTTTACAAGACCATTATTTTATATTAAATTATTAAAACTAATGTTAATATATTGTTTAGTATTTTCAGCTATTATATATTTTTGTGGTTTAATTTCTTTTTGTATTAAGCGTAAACATTTACTTTTAATATTATTGAGATTAGAGTTTATTATTCTAAGACTTTTTTTTAATTTATATATTTATTTGATGTATTTTGGGTATGAATATTATTTTGGTATAATTTTTTTGACTATAAGAGTTTGTGAAGGGGCTTTAGGATTATCAATTTTGGTTTCATTAGTACGAACTCATGGGAGAGATTATTTTCAAACTTTTAATGTTTTATGATAAAGTTTTTATTGGCTTTAATTTTTATAGTTCCTTTAAGATTTATTAAAAAGAGGTTTTGGCTAAATCAATTTTTTTATTTTTTTTTAACGATAATATTTTGTTTTAGAGTTAATATAACAAGACAGTATAATTATATTACTTATTTTATAGGCTGTGATTTATTGTCTTATACAATAATTTTATTAAGATTTTGAATTTGTTCTTTAATATTATTGGCTTCTGAGAAAGTTTATTCAAGAAGTTATTATTATAATTTATTTATACTAATATTATTATTTCTTTTAATTTGTTTATTTATGACTTTTGGAAGATTAAATTTATTTGTATTTTATTTATTTTTTGAGATGAGATTGATTCCTACTTTAGTTTTAATTATAGGATGAGGGTATCAGCCTGAACGTTTACAGGCGGGGGTTTATTTATTGTTTTATACATTATTTGCTTCTTTGCCAATGATAATTTCTTTGTTTTATTATTATAATTATTTTAATAGATTAGATTTTTTTTATCTAGTTTATTTATTAGACAACCCTTTTATTTATATTTGTATAAATATAGTATTTTTTATTAAAATGCCGATGTATTTTGTACACTTATGATTGCCAAAGGCACATGTAGAAGCTCCGGTATCTGGATCTATGATTTTGGCTGGTGTAATATTAAAAATAGGGGGGTATGGATTAATGCGTTTAATAAGAATTTTTATATCTGTTGGGGTTAAAATTAATATTATTTTTGTAGTTATTAGTATAGTTGGTGGATTTTTGGTGTCATTAATTTGTTTACGCCAAAGAGATATAAAGGCTTTAATTGCATATTCATCAGTAGCTCATATAGGATTGGTTTTAGGTGGGATTATAACTATAAGTTATTGAGGTATATGTGGGGCTTTAGTGATAATAATTGCTCATGGTCTTTGTTCTTCTGGGTTATTTTGTTTAGCTAATATTTCTTATGAACGGCTTTTAAGACGTAGACTTTTTTTAAATAAGGGTCTTTTGAATTTAATACCAATTATAGCTTTATGATGATTTTTATTTAGGTGTTGTAATATGGCTGCTCCACCTTCATTAAATTTATTAGGGGAAATTATATTAATTAATAGACTGGTTTCTTGGGATAGTTTGTTGATAGTATTTTTGATACTAATTTCATTTTTCAGAGCAGCTTATTCATTGTATTTGTATTCTTATAGTCAGCACGGTGTAATAAACGGAGGAGTTTATTCATACTGGAATGGTAATGTTCGTGAATATTTATTGTTATTTTTACATTGGTTTCCTTTAAATATTTTGATTTTAAAGAGTGAGTATATTACTTTATGAATTTAACTTAAATAGTTTAATGAAAATATTGATTTGTGATATCAAAGATATAATTTAGTTATTTTAGGTAGTTTCAATTTGTATAATTTATAGAGCAGGGTTTTTATTTTTTAGACTACTAAATTTTATTATAGGTGTTTATTTTATAATAATTGATTATGTATTGTTATTAGAATATGAGTTAATAACAATTAATTCTTGTAGAATTTTAATAACAATTTTACTGGATTGAATAGCTTTGTTGTTTATGAGATTTGTATTATTCATTTCATCTATAGTGATTTACTATAGATCAGAGTATATGGAGGGGGATAATTTTATTAATCGATTTATTATATTAGTTTCAATATTTGTTTTGTCTATGATATTATTGATTATTAGTCCCAATATTATTAGTATTTTATTAGGTTGGGATGGATTAGGATTAGTTTCTTACTGTTTAGTAATTTATTATCAGAATGTCAAATCTTATAATGCTGGTATATTAACAGCATTAAGAAATCGAATTGGGGATGTGGCTATTTTGATGGCAATTGCTTGGATATTAAATTTTGGAAGATTTAATTATTTATTTTATATTGATTATATGAAGGATAGAGTTGAGATATTAATTGTTTCTAGATTAATTGTTTTAGCTGCTATAACAAAAAGAGCTCAAATTCCATTTTCTTCTTGGCTTCCCGCAGCTATGGCTGCTCCGACTCCAGTCTCTTCATTAGTTCATTCTTCTACTTTAGTGACTGCTGGTGTATATTTATTAATTCGATTTAGTTATAGTTTATCTGTAAATTTAATATTATTTTTGTTATTTATTGGAACAATGACAATGTTTATAGCAGGGTTAGGGGCTAATTATGAATTTGATTTAAAAAAAATTATTGCATTGTCAACTTTAAGTCAATTAGGATTGATAATAGCAATTTTAGCTTTAGGTGAATATAAATTAGCTTTTTTTCATTTATTAACTCATGCTTTATTTAAGGCTTTATTATTTATATGTGCAGGTGCTATAATTCATAGAATGGGTAACAATCAAGATATTCGTTATATGGGCGGAGTAGTTAATTTAATACCTTTGACTTGTTCATATTTTATAATTTCTAATTTATCATTATGTGGTTTACCTTTTTTAGCTGGGTTTTATTCAAAGGATTTAATTTTAGAGGTTATATCTATAGGTTATATTAATATTTATATTTATATTATATTTTTTATTTCAACAGGGTTAACAGTGTGTTATACATTTCGGTTAATTTATTATGTATTAGTGGGGGATTTTAATTATTTAAGTTTAAATTCAATTAGTGATTTAGGATTTACGATATTAAAGGGTATAACTGGGTTAATTACATTAGTAGTATTTGGTGGTAGAATATTAATATGATTAATGTTTCCGACTCCTTATTTTATTTGTTTACCTTTTATTATAAAATGTATGACTTTAATTGTAATTATAATTGGAGGATGGATAGGATATGAGATTTCGAAATTTGCTTTAAATTATTCAGTAAAATCTTTACTTACTTTAAGGTATAGATTATTTTTTTCTTCAATATGAAATATGCCTTATGTTTCTACTTTTGGAATTAATTATTACCCAATTTATATAAGAGGAATAATTTATAAATCAATTGATCAAGGTTGATCAGAGTATTATGGAAGTCAAAATTTTTATTCAAAAATTATTAAGTCTTCACAATTTTTAGTTTTTTTATATAATAATAATCTTAAGGTTTTTATACTATTATTAGTTTTATGATTGATATTTATAGTATTATATCTTTAACTTAGATAGCTTATATGTAGAGCATGATATTGAAGATATCAGGGAAGTTGATTTAACTTTTAAGTATTTATAAGAATGTGTTTCTAATTTTACAATGAAAATGTAAGGTTTTTTTTAAACTATATAAATAGAAATATTAACAGAGTTGCACTGCTAAAGAATTAAGTTAGAAGCTTATTCTTGTATCACTTATTTCTTTAATTGGAGAATTTCTCAATGATGCCATTAACAGTGGTATACCTCTTTTTGGTTTCAATTAATTAAATAAGGGTGATTTAACACCAAAATTTTAGGTCGAAACTAAATACAATTTTTGTTTCTTATTTAAGGTAAATTGATTAGTTCAATATTTTTTAAATGCAAATTAAATGTTATAATTAACTATTACCCTAAGTTGCTCAATTAAGTGCACCTTGATTTCATTCGTGATAAAGGCCTAGAAGAAGGATAGAAATAAAAATTAGGATAATGATATAATAGGATAAAAAATTACATATTTTTATAGTGAGAATTAGGGGGATTAGGAGTGTAATTTCAACATCAAAAATTAAGAAAATTACAGCAATTAGAAAAAATTGAAGTGAGAATGGAAGACGGGATGATCTTTTTGGGTCAAATCCACATTCAAAGGGTGAAGCTTTTTCTCGGTCTATGAACCTTTTTTTTGAAATAGTAAATGAAATTATCATTAAGATAACAGAAATTGTAAAGATAATGATTCTTATAAATGTTATTATTATGATTACTTATACTAAGTTATTTAGATCTATCAATTGGAAGTCGATAATAATATTTATACTATATAAGTATCTACCTCATCAATAGATAGAAATATAAAGGAATAGTCAAACTACATCTACAAAATGTCAATATCAAGCTGCAGCTTCAAATCCGAAATGATGGGTGCATGAAAAGTGGTTATTTATATGCCGTAATAAACAAGTTAATAGGAATGTTGTTCCAATAATTACATGTAGCCCATGGAATCCTGTGGCAATAAAAAAAGTTGAGCCATAGACTGAATCTGCGATTGTAAAAGGAGCTTCAATATATTCATAAGCTTGAAGAATAGTAAAGTAAAATCCTAAAATTACAGTTAAAGTTAATCCTTGGGTTGTTTGAGTATAATTGTTTTCTATTAGTCTATGGTGGGCTCATGTTACTGTAAGACCAGAAGTTAGTAAAATTAATGTATTTAATAAAGGAATTTGAAGTGGGTTAAAGGGTGTAATTCCCTTTGGAGGTCATGTTATTCCTAACTCAATAGTAGGAGTTAGTCTTCTATGGAAAAAGGCTCAGAAAAAGGAAATAAAGAAAAATACTTCTGAGGTAATAAATAAAATTATTCCTCATCGTAATCCTATAGTAACTGGGAAAGTGTGTAATCCTTGGAAGGTTCCTTCACGTGTAATATCTCGTCATCATTGATATATAATAAGAATTGTAATTAAAGTTCCTAGTATAAATAATGAATTATTAAAGAAATGGAATCATTTAATGGCTCCAATTATTGTGATTATAGCTCTAAAAGCCCCTAAAATTGGTCAGGGTCTTGCATCAACTAAGTGGTATGGGTGATTTTTGTGTCTTGACATTAATTATTAATTTACTTCACTTGAGTATAATGTTCTAAGAACAGCAAATACATAGGATTGAATAATTGCTACGGCTGATTCTAAAATTAATAGAAGAATTTGTGTAATTAATAAGATTGATACTAAAAAAATGGACAATGAGGGTCCGGTATTTCCTAGAAGTGTTATAAGCAAATGACCAGCAATTATATTAGCTGCTAATCGGACAGCTAATGTTCCAGGACGAATAATATTTCTAATAGTTTCAATTAGTACTATGAAAGGTATAAGGACAGCTGGAGTTCCTTGGGGAACTAAGTGTGCGAATATATGAGTAGTGTTATTTAATCACCCAAAAATTATAAAACTAAGTCATAAAGGTAAGGCTAATCCAAGGGTTAGAATTAGGTGTCTTGTACTAGTAAAAATATAAGGGAATAATCCAAGGAAGTTATTAAACACAATTAATGAGAATAGTGAAATGAAGATTAAAGTTCTTCCCTTGATTGAATTGTTACCAATTAATGTTTTGAATTCATAATGTAGGGTAATAATAATTTTATTTCAAATAAATGAATATCGGGACGGAATTAATCAGTATCTTGTTGGGATAAACAGAAGACCTAGGAATGTTCTTAATCAGTTAAGTGACAAGTTAAATATAGAGGTAGGGTCAAAAGAGGAAAATAGATTTGTTATCATTTTCAGTTAATTTTTTTAATAGTTTTTTTTTGTCTTGATGTTTTTACAGGGTACAGGAAACAATAGTAATTTAATACATTGAATAGAATAAAAGTGATTGAAAAAATAATGAATATTAATAATCATCTTAAGGGGGATATTTGTGGAATTAAAAGCTATCATAAATGATAATTTTAGCTTGACAAGTTAATGTTATATTTTAACTAAGCTTTTCCATTAGAAGTAGGTGTTAAACTACTATAGAGTGGTTTAAGAGACCATTACTTACTTTCAGTCATCTAATGATAAATTATTTATTTTTAAAATTCATTTAGTGAAATAAGAGGGTGTAATTCTTTCAATAGTAATAGGTATAAAACTATGATTTGCCCCACAGATTTCTGAACATTGGCCAAAAAATAAGCCTGCTCGATTTATTATGAATCTAATTTGATTTAATCGACCTGGTGTTGCATCAATTTTCACACTTAAAGCCGGAATTGTTCATGAATGGATAACATCTGCTGCTGTTACTATTATTCGAATTTGAGATCTGTAGGGGAGGATTGTTCGATTATCAACATCGAGTAGCCGAAATGAATTAGGGGCTAGTTCATTAGAAGGAATTATATATGAGTCAAATTCAAATCCTATAAAATCACTATATTCATATGATCAATATCATTGATGTCCAATAGTTTTTACCGAGACAAGGGGCCTGTTGATTTCGTCAAGTATATATAAAAGTCGAAGGGATGGTAGAGCAATAAAAATTAGTGTTACTGCTGGGAGAATGGTTCAAATAATTTCGATTATTTGACCTTCTAGTAGAAATCGATAATTATATGTATTGAAAAAAAGTGTTCTTATTAAGTAACCAACTAAGACAGTAATTATTAATAAAATTAATAAAGTGTGGTTATGGAAAAAAGATAGTTGCTCTATTAAAGGGGAAGCTCTATCCTGTAGAAGTAAGGTATTCCATGTCGCAATTTCTAAAAAAAGAGTAAACTTTATATCTGGGGTTTAAGTCCATTGCACTATTCTGCCATATTAGAAATTAGTTAGAATAGGAAGTTCAGAATATCTATGTTCTGCTGGAGGGTATTGCTGGAATCACTCGATCGAAGAAGTTATTCTAAGAGGCGAGATAGTTTTTCGTAAAGAAACGAATGCATCTCAAATTGTGAATAATAAGATAAAAATTCTTACTAAAGAGATTAATGATCCAATTGATGAGATTACATTTCATGTAGTGTAAGCGTCAGGGTAATCTGAGTATCGTCGTGGTATTCCACTTAGTCCTAGAAAATGTTGTGGGAAAAATGTTATATTCACCCCAATAAATATAGTAATAAATTGGATTTTTAAGAATTTTCTATTAAGTACTAATCCTGTGAATAAAGGGAATCAATGAACAAATCCTGCTATAATAGCAAATACTGCTCCTATAGAAAGAACATAGTGGAAATGAGCAACAACATAATAGGTGTCGTGTAAAATAATATCAATTGATGAATTGGCCAAGACTACTCCTGTTAATCCTCCAACTGTGAATAGAAAAACGAATCCTAAAGCTCATAATAATGAGGGGGAATAATTTAATTGGGACCCATGAAGAGTAGCTAGTCATCTGAAAATTTTAATTCCTGTTGGAACAGCAATGATTATTGTGGCTGAAGTGAAGTAAGCCCGTGTGTCTACATCCATTCCTACTGTGAATATATGATGGGCCCATACAATAAACCCAAGAAGGCCAATTGCTATTATTGCATAAATTATACCTAAAGTGCCAAAAGTTTCCTTTTTTCTTCTTTCTTGTCTAATAATATGCGAGATTATTCCAAACCCAGGAAGAATTAAAATATAGACTTCAGGATGTCCAAAAAATCAAAATAGGTGTTGGTATAGAATAGGGTCCCCTCCACCTGCAGGATCAAAAAAAGAAGTATTAATATTTCGATCTGTTAATAATATAGTAATTGCTCCAGCTAAAACAGGTAGGGATAAAAGAAGTAATAAGGCTGTTAAAACAACTGATCAAACGAATAAAGGTATTCGGTCAAAAGTTATTCCAGTAGGGCGTATATTAATAACAGTAGTAATAAAATTTACAGCTCCAAGAATAGAGGAAATACCTGCTAAGTGAAGTCTGAAAATAGCTAAATCAACTGAAGCTCCTCTATGAGCGATGTTTCTTGAAAGAGGGGGGTAAACTGTTCATCCAGTTCCAGCTCCTCTTTCGACTAGGCTTCTTATTAATAATAAAGTTAGTGAAGGGGGGAGAAGCCAAAAACTTATATTATTTATACGAGGGAAGGCTATATCTGGTGCTCCTAGCATTAAGGGTACTAGTCAATTACCAAATCCACCAATTATAATAGGTATAACTATAAAAAAAATTATGATAAATGCATGAGCTGTAACAATAACGTTATAAATTTGATCGTCACCAATTAAAGAGCCTGGGTTTCCTAATTCTGCCCGAATTAGAAGTCTTAGTGAGGTTCCGACTATTCCTGCTCATCTTCCGAATAAAAAATATAATGTTCCAATATCCTTATGGTTTGTTGAGAATAATCATTTAATCGATAAAGTGGCCGAGATTAGGCGGTAAACTGTAAATTTACATACGAAATTTAATTTCCTTTATCAAGCCTTATAGTCTATTTAGGACAATAAAGTGCAAATTTATTAGTGGGGTATCCCTAAGGCTTAATATTTTAGTAATTTAGTAAAATTACTAGGCAATAAAATTTTTAATTGAATGTAATTTTTTACGGCTAAATTATTTTTAGTATAAGACTATAAAAGTAGGGTTTAAAGGGGGGGCGTCTCATTATTATTTTATAATTTAGAAAAATTTAAGGCTTAAAGAGGAGGCGTCTTTATTTAGAACTTTGAAGGTTCTTAGTTTGTTTAACTTAAATCCTTGGTTAGTTAAAGTTAAACCTAATTGTAATTATAATTAATCTTGCTAATGCAATAAAATTACTTGTTATAATAAGGGTTATTTTAATTTTTGCTTGGTGGTAATATTTTGATATAGAATAATTTAATAGGAGAGAGGAAAATGTAATTCGTATATAAAAGTATAAAGTAATAAGTGTTATAATTGTTATTAAAAAGGTTAAAAAATAAAAATTTGATTGAATTAATGAGTTAATGAGGAGTCATTTTGGTATGAATCCTAAAAATGGAGGGAGACCCCCTAAAGATAAAAAATTTAGTATAAAAAAAAATTTTACTAAAGGATTTGTATTGAATGTAATAAATAGCTGATTAATATAGAAAGTATTTAAGGTTCAAAAAATAACAATAATATTAATGGTAATAATACAATAAATTGAAAAATAGTAGAATCAAATTGTAGGACTAATTAAAATTGCTCCTAGCATTCAACCAATGTGATTAATTGATGAATAAGCTAGGATTTTTCGTAATCTAGTTTGATTTATTCCTATAATACCTCTGATTATTATGCTAAAAATAATACAAATGATAAAATAAATTTTGGTTTCGTTAGAATATATAATTAAAATTATAGGGGCAATTTTTTGTCATGTGAGTATAATTAATCTATTGAATCAGTTTAATCCTTCTATTACTTCGGGGAATCAAAAATGAAGGGGGGCAGCTCCTATTTTTGTTAATAGTGAAGTATTTAGTATTAAAGAAAAATATAAATTAAATTTTAGGTTGAATGAAAAATATATTGATACTATAATAATGGAAAATAATAGAATTGTTGAAGCAAGAGCTTGAACAATGAAATATTTTAAAGCTGCTTCGGAGGCAAATATATTTTTCGTTCTTCTTATTAAGGGGATAAGAGAAAGAAGGTTAATTTCTAGCCCTATTCATATTCCTATTCATGAATATGAAGAAATTGAAATAAGGGTTCCAATTATTAGGGATATTAAAAATAATATTTGATAATAAATTAAAAAGAAAAGGATTATACCTTTATAAGTGGGGTATGAACCCAATAGCTTAATTAGCTTATCTTTTTGGAAATTACAATTTAGTATAAAATGTACATAAGTTTTTGATACTTAAAGAGATAATGTAGTATTATTAATTGTAATGAGGGTGGACAGCCACTTGTTTTACTCTATCAAAATAACTCTATAATCAGACACCTCATT